TTATACATTATTTTTTTATTTTTTAATAATGTATTGTTTGATTTGGGAATAATAAAGCATGTGCTCTCTTGGACTTCAGCCTGGTTTTAGGGGTTTGACAGGAAAATAATGAGGTTATTAGGAGCAAGGGGGGTAGGGGGGTTTGACGAAAATTTAAGGGGGGGATCTTAATATTATTTGGGTTATATAAATAAGTGTTATGTACTTGATATATTTTAATGTGGTTATTTAAATAATGTCTTTCCAACATTCATTATCATATACCTAAAATAATTTTTATATTCCACCTTAATTAATAAATCTTTGTGAGGGTGTCCCGCATGTAAAGTGAAAGGAGACCTATAAAAAAATACTAAATGCCTTTAAATTAATGCTCGGCTTGGTGGGTAACGAGTTTAATGTACTACACCATTAATCAAATGCCATATATAATTCAAGTTATGGGGTTTTGTGTATTTGTGGGGACCTGAAATAGGAACCAAATGCCAGTAATAGTTCATTTTATGCTACCCTACAATTATTGTCCCTGACCTATCAATAAACGAATTCACTTGAATTACACTGGTTGGTGGTTTCTTACTACATTTATTAAGTGTTTTGCTATTTTATTGTTGATTTAAACATAGAATTTATGGTTTGTTAATTTACCAGTTAAGCTAACAATTTTATTTTGTGTTGTGAATATTCATGTTGGTTTTTAAACTATAATGTGTGGCGAATGTACTTAATTATCCATCCAATGTACTGGTAAATATATGTATGTAATATAATACATTATATGTAATATAGTACATATAGGCAACAATGGTGGGCTGATAATGTATGTTTCAGAGGGTGGTCTAGTTTATGATCTCAGCTTTGGGAGTTGAGGATGGAAGTTAAAATCTTTCCTCTCTGATGTTCAGCGCTAGGAAGAATTTTAATCTTCAATCTTCGGATTACAAAACCGATGCTTTGGCTGTTAAGCTACTAGGGCTTATCAGTTTATTACTTTGTTTTCTAGTCAGCCTACTAACGGGTTTAGTACTAGAAACAGGGAAAAATAAAGTACTGATGCTACTTGGCCGATGATGATGTATGGGTGTTCTACTGGTATTCCTCCAATTCATGTTAGTACTAGTATGTCTGCTACTAAAATTCAGAATAGTAGTTGTGAAGCTGGTCGGAAGGTGAGCCCTCGTTGTTTTGAGGTGTGGAGGATTGGTACTACTATTAGGACTAGGATGGAGGATAGTAGGGCTAGTACTCCGCCGAGTTTGTTGGGGATTGATCGTAGAATAGCATAGGCGAATAGGAAGTATCATTCTGGTTTGATGTGTGGTGGAGTAACTATTGGATTTGCTGGGGTGAAATTGTCTGGGTCTCCAAGGAGGTTTGGGTAAAATAGGGCAAGTATCGTTAGGGCGGTGAGTATGATAATAAATCCTAGTAGGTCTTTGTAGGAGAAGTATGGGTGGAATGGGATTTTGTCTGCGTCGGAGTTCAGTCCTACTGGGTTGTTTGATCCTGTTTCGTGGAGGAACAGGAGGTGGAGTATTGTGGCCCCAGCAACTACGAATGGGAATAGGAAGTGGAATGCGAAGAATCGGGTTAATGTGGCGTTGTCAACTGAGAATCCCCCTCAGATTCATTGGACTAGAGTGTTTCCTACGTATGGGACGGCGGATAGTAAGTTGGTAATTACTGTAGCGCCTCAGAATGATATTTGTCCTCACGGGAGTACATATCCTACGAATGCTGTTATTATTACTAGTAGGAATAATACTACTCCAATGTTTCATGTCTCTTTGTAAAGATATGAGCCGTAGTAAAGTCCTCGGGCAATGTGGAGGTAGAGGCAAATAAAGAAGAAGGAGGCTCCGTTTGCATGTAGGTTGCGGATTAATCATCCGTAGTTGACATCTCGGCAGATGTGGGCTACTGAGGAAAAGGCGGTTGAGATATCTGATGTATAATGTATGGCTAGGAATAGTCCTGTGAGGATTTGTGAGATAAGGCATAATCCAAGGAGTGAGCCAAAATTTCATCATGCTGAAATATTGGATGGGGTTGGTAGATCCACTAGGGCGTCATTAGCAATTTTTAGAAGTGGGTGGGTTTTTCGTAGGTTTGCCATTAGTTGTTTCTATAGTTGAATTACAACGGTGGTTTTTCATATCATTAGTTTCGGTTAAAGTCCGGGTAGAAATTATGAGTTATTTTATTTTTCTTTTTCTGGTTATATTGGTGTTAGGGTTTTTAGGTGTGGCTTCTAATCCTGCTCCTTATTTTGCTGCTTTAGGTTTGGTACTGGCAGCTGCTGGGGGTTGTGGGGTCTTAGCAGGATATGGTGGGTCGTTTATTTCTTTAGTGCTATTTCTTATTTATTTGGGTGGCATGTTAGTGGTATTTGCATATTCTGCTGCTCTTGCTGCTGAGCCGTACCCTGAATCATGAGGGGACTGGTCTGTTTTGGGGTATGTAGTTGGTTATGTTTTTCTTTGTGTTTTAGGTGTTGGTGTATTTTATGCTGAGTGGTTTGATTGTTATTGTGGAATTGTTGATGAGTATCGGGATTTTTCAGTGTTGCGCGGGGATTCTAGTGGGGTTTCTTTTATTTATTATTTGGGTGGTGGAATGTTAATTATTTGTGGGTGAGCTTTATTGCTTACTCTTTTTGTTGTTCTTGAGTTAACTCGTGGTCGTAGTCGTGGGGCTTTGCGAGCAATTTAGAGTGTTATTATTATAAGGATGATTAGGGCGTTTGTTAGGAAGAATGTTGCTAGGTATACTTTGATAAGTCCTTGTTGTGGGTTGTTAATAATTTTGATTATTGGTAGTTGAATGTTTACGATTCCTTTTGGTCCTATTTTTTCAAATCATGTTTGGTCTACTAGTTGGGTGGCTACTTTTTGTCCTAGTACTAGAGTTAGTTTTGGGGCCATTCGGTGGATTACAGCTGGGAAGTAGCCTAGTATGTTTGAGAAGTTATGTGTTTTGGTGTGTGGTTTAGTTTTATACTGCTTGCTTGTTAGGTTTGCTAGTTCTATAGCGGCAAAGAGTCCAATGGCGGTAACTATTAGAGCGCTTAGTTTTAGTGTTGGGTGTATTGTTATAATTGGTGTTTTTGTTGGTAGGAAGTTTGATGTAATGATTAGGCCTGCAATGATGCTTCCTCAAGCGAGTCGTTTGATTGGGTTTAGAACTGCAGGGTTGTTTTCGTTAATTGGGGAGAGTGGAAGAAACCGTGGTTGTCCTATTGAAGCAAAGAAAATAATTCGGAAGCTATATACGGCTGTAAATGAGGTGGCGATCAAGGTTAAGGTAAGGGCTCAGGCGTTAAGGTAGGATGTGTTTATGGCTTCGATGATTGCGTCTTTGGAGAAGAATCCTGCTAGGAATGGGGTGCCTGTGAGGGCTAGACTGCCAATTGTTATGCAGGATGATGTAAATGGAAGTAGTTTGTGCAGTCCTCCTATTTTTCGAATATCTTGTTCATCATTTAAGCTGTGGATAATAGACCCTGAGCAGAGGAATAGTATTGCTTTAAAGAATGCGTGTGTGCAAATGTGGATGAATGCAAGTTGTGGTAGGTTTAGTCCGATAGTTACTATTATAAGGCCGAGCTGGCTGGATGTTGAAAATGCAACGATCTTTTTGATATCGTTTTGTGTTAGTGCACAGGTAGCTGTGAATAGCGTGGTTAATGCTCCTAAACATAGGCAGGTTGTTAGGACTGTTTGGTTGTTTTCTATTATTGGGCTCAGTCGGATTAGTAGGAAGATTCCTGCTACGACTATAGTGCTTGAATGCAGTAGGGCAGAGACTGGTGTGGGGCCTTCTATTGCTGATGGTAGTCATGGGTGTAGTCCAAATTGGGCGGATTTTCCTGTTGCGGCAATGACTAGGCCTATGAGAGGGAGTGTGAGGTCTATTTCTTTTGAGATGATGAATATTTGTTGTATTTCTCAGCTGTTTAGGTTTATTGCTATTCAGGCTATGGCTAGGATAAGGCCGATATCACCAACTCGGTTGTAAATGACTGCTTGAAGAGCTGCGGTGTTTGCATCTGCCCGCCCGTATCATCAGCCGATTAGTAGGAATGATATGATTCCTACACCCTCTCAGCCAATGAATAGCTGAAATAGGTTGTTGGCTGTAACTAAAATGATTATTGCTACTAGGAACATTAGTAAGTATTTAAAGAATCGGTTCATGTTTGGGTCTGCGTGCATGTATCATGAGGCGAACTCTAGGATGGATCATGTAACGTATAGGGCTACTGGGGTGAAAATAATTGAATAATGGTCGAATTTGAAGCTTGTATTTAAATCAAATGTTATTGTATTAGCTCATTGTCAGTTTGTTAGTACTGTTTCTATTCCTTGGTCTAGGAACAGGAATAGTGGGATAAGGCTTACGAAAAATGCTGCTTGAACAGCAGTTTTTACATGTGTTACGGCCCAGTCTTTTTTTATTGGATTTGGGTTTAATGTTATTATGATGGGGTAAATTAATAGTGTGAGAATAATTAGGAGGCTAGAATTTAGTGTTAAAGTTGTTAAGGGCATAGCCACTACTTGGAGTTGCACCAAGAGTTTTTGGTTCCTAAGACCAACGGATGAACTATTATCCTTTAGGGGCCGAGTGAGCCGTGGATTTAAACCACGGTCTTGAAGGACTAGCAATTCTTCAGGCTTGTATCTTACTCTCTCGGTGAACAAGGGGATTTTATCTCCTATCTTTAGAATCACAATCTAATGTTTTAATTAAACTATATTTACATAAGCATCATCCTCATATTAGTTCGGGTTTTAGTACTAAAAGGAGTACTGGGATGAGGTGTATAGCAATTAGTAGGTGTTCTCGGGTGTGTGATGGTTCTAAACCAGTGATGTGATTTGGGGTTGGGCCCCGTTGTGTTATTAGGAATATGTATAGTGAATACCCGGCTGTAATTAGGGTTCCTAAGCCTGTTAATGCAATGGATCAGTATGATCAGTTAAACATAGACGTGATGATTATCAGTTCTCCTATTAGGTTTGGTAGTGGTGGGAGTGCCAGGTTGGCTAAGTTGGCAATAAATCATCAGGCGGCTATTAATGGAAGGATTATTTGTAGACCTCGGGCTAGTAGTAGGGTGCGGCTATGGGTTCGTTCGTAGTTTGTGTTGGCTAGGCAGAATAATGCTGATGATACTAGTCCGTGGGCAATTATTAGAATGATTGCTCCAGTGAAACCTCATGGGGTTTGGATAAGAATTCCCCCTGCCACTAGGCCCATGTGGCTGACTGATGAGTATGCGATTATGGATTTTAGATCTGTTTGTCGTAAACAAATTGAACCGGTCATGATGATCCCTCAGAGGGCGAGAATAATAAATGGATAGGCTAGTTCTTTGGTCAGTGGGGTTAAAATAATAATTATTCGTATTATTCCATATCCACCTAGTTTTAGTAGTACAGCGGCTAGGACTATAGACCCTGCTACTGGGGCCTCTACATGAGCTTTTGGTAGTCATAGGTGGACCCCATAAAGTGGTATTTTTACTAGGAATGCTATTAAGCAGGCTGCTCATCATAGCTTGTCGCCTCATGAAGATAAAATAAGGGGCTTTGTGTATTGAATTGTAAGTATTGATAGGGTGCCGATGTCTTTTTGTAAAGCAAGTAATGCGACAAGCAGTGGGAGTGAACCTGCTAGTGTATAGAATAGAAAGTAAGTTCCTGCGTTGAGTCGTTCTGTCTGGTTTCCTCATCGGGTAATAATGATTAAGGTTGGAATTAATGTAGCTTCGAACATTACATAAAACATAATGATTTCTGTTGCTCCGAATGCTATGATTAAGAATATTTGTAGAGAGATAAGTAGTGTAATGTAGGATCGTTGGCGGTTGGTTGGTTCTAGGCGCATGTGGTTTTGGCTCGCTAGAATTATTAATGGAAGAAGCCAGCAGGATAGAACTAGCAGTGGCGTTGATAGTGGGTCTGTTGCTAGGTAGGTGTTTGTAGTGGATCATCCCATTTCTGAGTCTCATTTAAATCATATTAAACTAATAGAGGCGATAATGAAACTTTGATAGGTGGTTGTGGTTCATAGTCATTTTTTGTTTACTAATCAAGTGGTGGGGATAAGCATGATAGTGGGAATTAGTACTTTTAGCATTGTAATAGGTTAAGATTTATGAGGTGATCTGTGCCGTGTGTGCGTGAGGTAGCTACTAGGAGGGCTAGTCCTGCACTGGCTTCGCAGGCGGAGAAGGCTAGCAGTATTATTGGTGCTGAAGAGAATACGGTGGATTCTGTTTGGAATGATCATAGGGCTATAGCAATGTATAGCGATAGTATTATTGCTTCTAGACAAAGAAGGGCTGATAATAAATGTTTTCGGTGGAAGGCTAGGCCTGAGAACCCTAGGGTAAATGCTAATGTGAAGCTGAAGTGTACAGGAGTCATAAGACGATCATGGAGTTGAACCATGTTCTGCTGAGCCGAAATCAGCAATCTTTACATTGGACTAATCGTCTATTCAGCTCATTCTAGTCCTCCTTGAATTCATTCGTACACCAATCCTAGTGTAAGTAAAATAATAATTGATATAGCTCAGAAGAATGCGTTTGTAGTGTTAGGCAGTTGGTCCCCTCATGGAAGGGGGAGCAGAAGTGCAATTTCTAAGTCAAATAGTAGGAATAAGATTGCTACTAGAAAGAAGCGTATTGAGAATGGGAGTCGGGCGGATCCGAGCGGGTCAAAGCCACATTCATAGGGGGAAAGTTTTTCTGAGTCAGGGTTTATTTGTGGAAGTCAAAATGATACTGTGATTAGCACGAAGGAAAGGGTGGTGGTGATAGCTAAGATTGAAATAATTGGGTTCATTATCTTTCCCTGGATTTTAACCAGGATTAAATAATTGGAAGTCATTTGTATTGAAGTTAATACTAGAAAGATTATGAGCCTCATCAATAAATTGAGACATATAGGAATAGTCATACTACGTCAACGAAGTGTCAGTATCATGCGGCGGCTTCGAATCCGAAATGGTGTTCTGAAGTGAAGTGATATTTGATTTGGCGTAAGAGGCACACTGCTAAGAAGGTAGAGCCAATAATGACATGTAGGCCATGGAATCCGGTGGCCACGAAGAATGTTGAACCATAAACTCCATCTGCAATAGTAAATGGGGCTTCATAATATTCTATGGCTTGTAGGAGTGTAAAATAAAAACCTAAAATGATTGTTAGAGTTAGGGATTGGATAGCTTGTTTTCGTTCTCCTTCTATAATGCTGTGATGTGCTCATGTGACTGTAACGCCTGAGGCAAGTAGGACAGCTGTGTTTAGTAGGGGTACTTCAAATGGGTCTAGGGTAATAATGCCGGTTGGAGGTCAGCATCCTCCTAGCTCTGGGGTTGGAGCTAGGCTTGAATGGTAGAAAGCTCAGAAGAACCCTAGGAAAAAGAAAACTTCTGATGTAATGAATAGGATTATTCCGTATCGCAGACCTTTTTGTACTGGCGGTGTATGGTGTCCTTGGAAGGTCCCTTCTCGTACAATGTCTCGTCATCATTGGTATATTGTAAGTAGGAGTAGTACTAACCCTATTGTTATTAGGGTTGTTGTTTGGAAGTGGAATCATATGGCTGTTCCTGATGTTACTAGTAGGGCGGCTACTGCGCCTGTTAATGGTCATGGGCTTGGGTCAACTATGTGATATGCGTGTGCTTGGTGTGCCATTATACGTTTTCTTGAAGATACAGGCTTAGTAGAAGTACAAATACGTAAGCTTGAATTATAGCAACTGCTACTTCTAGTAATGTTAAAAGAAATAGTACTGTTGCTGTTAAAATAGCTACTGTAGGCATTATTGGTAATAGTACAAGGACTGCAGTGGAAATAAGCTGAATTAAGAGGTGACCTGCTGTTAGGTTTGCTGTAAGTCGGACACCTAGGGCTAGCGGACGGATAAATAGGCTAATTGTTTCGATGATAATGAGTACTGGGATTAGGGGGACTGGTGTTCCTTCTGGCAGTAGGTGTCCTAGTGCTACGGTTGGTTGATTTCGTATACCGATGATTACAGTGGCTAGTCATAGTGGGATTGCAAATCCTATATTTAGGGATAGTTGTGTTGTTGGTGTAAATGTATATGGGAGCAGTCCTAGCAGGTTTATTGTTAATAGGAATAGTATTAGGGATGTTAGTATGACTGCTCATTTATGTCCTCCAACATTTAGTGGTAGAAGGAGTTGTTGTGTGAATCGGCTAACGAATCAGCTTTGTAGGGTTAGGACTCGGTTATTTAGTCATCGGGATGTTGGGGTTGGGTAAAGAACTCATGGTAAAGTTAAAGCTAAAGTAATTAAAGAAATTCCTATGAATGTGGGGCTTATGAATTGGTCGAAAAAACTTAGTATCATGGTCAGTTTCAAGAGTCTAGTTTTGGTTTTTTTGCAGTTTGTAGGTTGGGCTCATTATTAAACGTGTGTGCTATTACTTTTGTTGGTAGAATAGCTAGGAACACGGCCCATGAGAGTACTAGGATGGTAAATCAGGGGGCGGGATTTAATTGTGGCATTTCACTAAGGGTGGTTGGGGGCCACCAGTCTTTAGCTTAAAAGGCTAACGCTGTTTCCCTAATTTAGCTTCTTAGTGAGGCGTCTTCTAGCATTATTGAGGATCAGTTTTCGAAGTGTTGGAGGGGAACTGCTTCAACTACGATTGGTATAAAGCTGTGGTTTGCGCCGCAGATTTCAGAGCATTGTCCATAATATACTCCAGGTCGGGCGGCAATGAATGCTGTTTGGTTTAGGCGTCCTGGGACTGCGTCCATTTTCACCCCTAAGGATGGGACTGCTCATGAGTGCAAGACATCTTCTGCTGTAACTAATACTCGTACGGGTGATTCTATTGGTACTACTATTCGGTGGTCTGTTTCTAGTAGTCGGAATTGTCCTGGGGTTAGGTCTTGTGTTGGGATTATGTACGAGTCAAATCCAAGGTCTTCATAGTCAGTGTATTCGTAGCTTCAGTATCATTGATGTCCGATTGCTTTAATTGTCAAATGTGGGTCATTGATTTCGTCTATTAGGTAAAGGATTCGTAGAGAGGGTAGTGCGATTAGGATTAGAATTGCTGCTGGCAATACGGTTCACACAATTTCAATCTCTTGTGAATCTAGGATAAACATGTTAGTAACTTTGGCAGTTACCATTGCCACAATAATATAAAGTACTAGGACGCTAATTAGGAAAACGATTATTAGCGCATGGTCGTGGAAGTGAAGTAGTTCTTCTATCAGGGGTGAGGCTGCGTCTTGGAAACCTAGCTGTGATGGATGTGCCATTAAGTTCAAGATACGCAGGGGTTTAACCTACAATTCTGCCTTGACAAGGCAGTGTAATGTTTATTACTAGAATCTTATTGAAAGAAAGTGGCAGAGTGGTTATGCGGCCGGCTTGAAATCGGCAAATGGGGGTTCAATTCCTTCCTTTCTTGAACATGGGCTTTGGCTTCTGATTTTTTATCATCTGATGGTGGTTGAACCCGTACGTACGCTGGTTCTTCGAATGTGTGATATGGTGGAGGACATCCGTGTAGTCATTCAACATTTGTTTCTGTGAGTTCTACTCATTTTACTTCTCGTTTGGCAGTGAATGCTTCTCAGAGAATAAATAGGAATAGGATTACGGCTGTGAGGGAGATTAGGGAACCGATAGAGGAGATTGTATTTCACAGGGTGTAGGCATCTGGGTAGTCTGAATAGCGTCGTGGTATTCCTGCTAAACCTAGGAAGTGTTGTGGGAAGAATGTTAGGTTTACTCCTACGAACATAATTCCAAAGTGCACTTTGGTTCATGTATTGTGTAGGGTATAGCCTGAGAATAGGGGGAATCAGTGTACGAAGCCACCTATAATGGCAAATACTGCTCCTATGGATAGAACGTAATGGAAATGGGCTACTACATAGTATGTGTCATGTAACACAATATCGATTGATGAGTTTGCTAGTACAATACCTGTTAGGCCTCCTACTGTAAATAGGAAAATAAAACCTAATGCTCAAAGAAGCGGGGTTTCTCATTTGACGACCCCTCCGTGTAGTGTGGCCAGTCAGCTGAATACTTTTACCCCGGTTGGAATTGCGATGATTATTGTGGCGGAAGTGAAGTAGGCACGGGTGTCTACGTCTATTCCTACTGTAAACATATGGTGTGCTCATACAATGAATCCTAGTAGTCCAATTGCTATTATTGCTCAGACCATTCCTATATATCCAAATGGTTCTTTTTTACCGGAATAATAAGCAACAATGTGTGAGATTATTCCAAACCCCGGTAAAATTAAAATGTATACTTCTGGGTGGCCGAAGAATCAGAATAGGTGTTGGTAGAGGATTGGGTCTCCACCTCCTGCAGGGTCAAAGAACGTTGTGTTCAGGTTTCGGTCAGTTAGAAGTATTGTAATACCTGCGGCTAGGACTGGTAGGGATAGGAGGAGCAGGACAGCAGTTACTAAAACAGCTCATACAAAAAGAGGAGTCTGGTATTGTGTAATGGCAGGCGGTTTCATATTAATAATAGTAGTAATAAAATTAATAGCCCCTAGAATTGATGAAATTCCTGCAAGATGAAGTGAGAAAATTGTCAGGTCAACAGATGCTCCGGCGTGGGCTAAGTTTCCGGCCAGGGGTGGATATACAGTTCAACCTGTTCCAGCCCCAGCTTCTACTCCTGAGGAGGCTAGCAATAGAAGAAATGATGGTGGTAGAAGTCAGAAGCTTATGTTGTTTATTCGTGGAAATGCTATGTCTGGGGCGCCGATTATTAATGGTACAAGTCAGTTGCCAAATCCTCCAATTATTACTGGTATTACTATAAAGAAAATCATTACAAAGGCATGCGCTGTGACGATGACATTGTAAATTTGGTCGTCCCCAAGAAGGGCGCCTGGTTGACTTAATTCGGCACGGATTAGAAGGCTTAATGCGGTACCTACTATTCCGGCTCAGGCACCAAATACTAGATATAGGGTACCAATGTCTTTGTGATTAGTAGAAAAGAATCAACGGGTGATTGCCACAGGTAAGATGGCTGAATGTTTAAGCGGTGGGCTGTAGACTCATATACAGAGGTTTAATTCCTTTTCTTATCAAGCTCTGTGGTGTACAACACATTAGATTGCAAATTTAAAGATGCAGGCTAGCGCTTGCCGGAGCTTTGTATAGTGGTACCCCCCCCCCTTACCCCTTTGGGGGGTAGGTGGATGCTCGCTGGTTTGGGCGCTTAGCTGTTAACTAAGATTTTGGGGGATCGAGGCCCTCCCATCTATTAAGGCCTTAGCTTAATTAAAGCACCTGGGTTGCATTCAGGGTATGTGGGATAGAGTCCTGCAGGTCTTATCAGGGACTAGGAGATTTTCACTCCTGCTTAAAGCTTTGAAGGCTTTTGGTCTAAGGTTCTATCCTAAGTCTCTATGTTGCTATTGCTATTACTGCTGGGGTTACCGGGAGTATTATAGCTGTTATGATTATTGTAATTGAGAGGGGTATTGTTACTTGTTTTGATTTTAATCGTCATGGTGTTTTAGCATTGTTTGTGTTTGGTGAAATTGTTAGTGTTATGGTGTAGCATAGTCGTAGATAGAAGAATAGACTTAGTAGGGCTGTTATTGCTATTATTGTGGCGATTAGTGGGAGGTCTTGTTTAGTTAGTTCTTGTAGGATTATTCATTTTGGTATGAATCCGGTTAGTGGTGGTAAACCTCCTAGTGATAGTATAGTAACCATAGTTAGTGCTGTAAGGATTGGGGCTTTTGTTCATCCTGTTGCTAGAGTATTAATTTTTGTAGCGGTAGTTATTTTTAGTGCTATGAAAGCTGATGATGTTATGATGATATAGATTATTAGGTTTATAATTATTAAGTTTGGTAAGTATTTTATTACAATTATTATTCATCCCATGTGTGCGATTGATGAGTATGCTAGGATTTTTCGTAGTTGTGTTTGGTTTAATCCACCTCATCCTCCTACAAGAGCAGATGCCATTCCAAGTATAATTATTAGTGGTTGTTCTACTCCTGGTGATAGTTGGTAGATTAAGGCTATTGGTGCTAGTTTTTGTCATGTTGATAGGATTAGTCCTGTAGTCAGGTCTAGGCCTTGTAGGACTTCTGGTAGTCAGAAATGTATTGGGGCTAGTCCTACTTTTAGTCCTAGGGCAAGGATTGTGATTGTGGTGATTATTGGATGGGATAGTTGTTGGATTTCTCATTGTCCTGTAACTCATGCATTTGATGTGGTTGTGAATAGTATTAGTGCTGCTGCTGTGGCTTGTGTGAGGAAATATTTTGTTGTTGCTTCTACTGCTCGTGGGTGGTGGTGTTGGGCTATAAGGGGAATAATGGCTAGTGTGTTGATTTCTAGTCCTATTCAGGCGAGCAGTCAGTGTGAGCTAGCAAATGTGATTGTGGTGCCTAGTCCTAAGCTTGTTAGTATGATGAAGGTTACATAGGGATTCATTAGCAAAGGAAGGATTTTAACCAACATGTTCGGGGTATGGGCCCGAGAGCTTGTTTAGCTGACTTTACTAGGAGGTGGTGTAGTGGAAGCACCAAGAGTTTTGATCTCTTGAGGATGGGTTCAAGTCCCTTCTTCCTAAGGAAATGGGGGGATTTTAACTCTCATAATCTACTCTATCAAAGTAGCCCTTTATCATTCAGGCACATTTCCTTTTAGTTGTTTGGTGGGAGGCCTGCCATGGTAATGGGTAAGGCTAGGTTTCAGATAAGTAGGGCTAAGGTTAGTGGTAGGAAGTTTTTTCATATTAGGTGTATTAGTTGGTCGTATCGAAATCGTGGATAGGAGGCTCGTACTCATAAGAATATGATGGAAAGTATAGTGGCTTTTATTATTAGGTTTATTGTTGTTAGTTCTGGAATTAGTGGGGTGTGTATTGCTCCTAGGAATAGGATTGTTGATAGTGTATTTATTAGTAGGATGTTTGAGTATTCGGCTAGGAAGAATAGGGCGAATGGTCCTCCTGCATATTCTACATTAAAACCTGATACTAATTCTGATTCACCTTCTGTAAGATCAAATGGGGCTCGGTTTGTTTCAGCTAGTGTTGAAATATATCATATTGCTGCTAGTGGTCAGGCTGGGGCTATTAATCATGTTGCTTCTTGGGCGATGTTGAATGTTTTTAGATTGAACCCCCCTACGATAATAATAATTGAGAGAAGGATTAGTCCTAGGCTTACTTCATATGAAATTGTTTGGGCTACGGCACGTAGAGCCCCAATTAGAGCATATTTTGAGTTTGAGGCTCATCCTGAGCCCAGAATTGAGTAAACTGCGAGGCTTGATAGGGCTAGTACGAATAGAATTCCTAGGTTAAGTTCTACTACTGGGTAGGGTATGGGTATTGGGGCTCATAGTGTTAAGGCAAGGGTTAGTGCGAGAGTTGGGGTGGCTAAGAATAGGAATGGTGATGCGGTTGAGGGTCGGACTGGTTCTTTGATGAATAGTTTGACTCCATCGGCGATTGGTTGAAGGAGGCCGTATGGTCCGACAATGTTTGGTCCTTTTCGTAGTTGTATATATCCTAATACTTTTCGTTCTAGGAGTGTTAGGAATGCAACGGCAAGAAGTACTGGAATGATATATGCTAGAGGATTAATGATGTGAGTAAGGATTGTGTTCATAGCTGAAGGAGGGGAGTTGAACCCCTGGGTGGAAGGTCTTAGGCCTTCTGCAATTACCGGGCTCTGCCACCTTAGCATACCATTATCTTTGGTTAGTTTAGTATTCCTCTTTGTCTGTTTTATTTGTTTTCAGCAGGTAGAGGTGGGGCTTGCTTTTGGTATTGGCCCTCTTCATTCCGGTCCTTTCGTACTGGGAAGAAGTAAGTTCATAGATAGAAACCGACCTGGATTACTCCGGTCTGAACTCAGATCACGTAGGACTATTAATCGTTGAACAAACGAACCCTTAATAGCGGCTGCACCATTAGGATGTCCTGATCCAACATCGAGGTCGTAAACCCTTTCGTCGATATGGACTCTGGGAAAGGATTGCGCTGTTATCCCTAGGGTAACTTGGTTCGTTGATCAGGATTAATATCCTGGGTCATTTTTGGTCAGATTTTCTGTTACTTGGAGGTGTCTCTCTAAGTTTAGGGGTATTCCCTGTTCCTCGTGGGGGTTTTTCTTTCCCCCATGGTCGCCCCAACCGAAGACATTTGGATCAGTTTACGTCTGGTTTTACGGTCTTTGTGTTCCTTTTGGGTTTTTGGTTTCTTTACATGTTTGATCTTTTGTCTAAAGCTCCATAGGGTCTTCTCGTCTTATGTATTTATGTCCGCTTCTGCACGGGCAGATCAATTTCATTGACTAGGGGAAGGAGACAGTTAAACCCTCGTTATGCCATTCATACAGGTCTCTATTTAAAAGACAAATGATTACGCTACCTTCGCACGGTCAGGATACCGCGGCCGTTAAACTTTGTGGTCACAGGGCAGGCGGGACCTCTAGTACTTCCTTTGTTGGCAAGAGGCGATGTTTTTGGTAAACAGGCGGGGCTTGTGTTTGCCGAGTTCCTTCTTCTCCTTTTAGTCTTTCCTTGGTGCACTCCTGTGTTGGGTTAACGGTTTGTGGTGTTTAGTAGTTTTTTCTTGTTTTTTGTAGTTCGTTATTTTTCTCTCTGTTTGGGTCCGTTGGTTGTCAGTGGTTGGTCTGTTCTGACTTACACATGTGCTAGGAGAGGACCTTTGGTCCTCTTATTACTAATTTTAGCATTATTTCTCCTATGTATGCATAGGATAGCTTAATATTTTTAGGGGGTGGGGAATGTATTGTCTTAATTATTGGTCTATATTTACCGGAGCTTTAACGCTTTCTTTACAGGTGGCTGCTTTTGGGCCCACTGAAGTAATTTTGTCCTTTGTGTGATATGATCCTTGTCCTCCTTAATAAGGTTGTGTTCTGTTTCAAATGGGCTGTACCCCATTTGACTAACTCTTATGTATTACTTTTATTCTTTTGTTATTGATTGTTTAGATTATAGAATTACATAGGGCTGAACTAACATTCATTTCTTAAGCAACCAGCTATAACTAGGCTCGGTAGGCTTATCACCTCTACTCGGGGGTCTTCCCACTCTTTTGCCACAGAGACGGGTTGGCCCTAATAGGCTGCCCCGGAGTAGCTCGTCTAGTTTCGGGGTTTCAAACTAAAGTTCTCTTTGCTTGATTTTTACTTGCTAAACCATGATGCAAAAGGTACGAGTTTTAGTCTCTGCTTTTTTTTGCTTGTATGGGTTGTTTCATTTCTCTTTCAGCTTTCCCTTGCGGTACTTTTTCTATTGCGCTGTGGTTGTCCTTTTCTATCACCTATACTTAGGGGGAAGAATGTTTTATTTTATGTTTGGTTTTATTTTGTTATATATGGTTGATCATTTGTTTTATTATGGTTAGGCTAGCTGTTTTGCTTAGAATGACTCGATTTGCACGGGTGTCTTCTCGGTGTAAGGGAGATGCTGTTCTTTTTAGCTACATTCTAATTTATCCAAGTGCACCTTCCGGTACACTTACCGTGTTACGACTTGCCTCCTCTTTCTGTTTTTGGTGTTTTATAAATTGTCATTTATTGTTATTCGAGGAGAGTGACGGGCGGTGTGTACGCGCCTCAGAGCCTGTTTCAAAAGAACTCTCTATTTTCTTTTTACTGCTAAATCCACCTTCGGTCGTGCTTATTTCATGGCACTTTTCGTGTTTTTCTGTGTCAGAAAATGTAGCCCATTTCATTCCATCTCATTCGCTACACCTCGACCTGACGTTTTGGGCAATACCCATTAGGCTTGCTTTTAATCTCTCAAGAGGCAAGCTGGCGACGGCGGTATATAGGCGGTTTAGGCAAGAGATGGTGAGGTTTAACGTGGATTATCGGTTATAGAACAGGCTCCTCTAGGTGGGTTTGAGGCACCGCCAAGTCCTTTGGGTTTTAAGCTAACGCTCGTAGTCCCCTGGCGGATGATATTTGTATGTTGTCATCGTTGTTTAAGGTTGAGCATAGTGGGGTATCTAATCCCAGTTTGTTCCTCAACTGTCGTGAGTTCAAAAGTGTTAAAGCTACTTTCGTTATAGGGCTTCTTTTTATCCGGTAGCGTATGACAGCTTGGGAAGTGTTTGGCTTTAGTTTATTTGTTTTTTAATCACGCTTTACGCCGTGTAATATCAATTTGAGCCCCTCGTATAACCGCGGTGGCTGGCACGAGTTTTACCGGCTCTCTTGGCCTTGACTAAGTCGAGCTTTCGCTCATTGCTTAATGTTTATCACTGCTGAACTCCCTTGTGGGTGTGGCTGAGCAAGGCGTTTTGGGCTACGCGGGTGTGCCTGATGCCGGCTCCTTTTCCCCGGGAGGGGATATAGGGCATTCTCACGGGTACGCGGGTACTTGCATGTGTAAGTCAGGCCAGAACTGATGTTAAAGTCAGGACCAGGCTTTTGTGTCATCGGAACTTTTTATGGCTCATCTTGGCATCTTCAGTGCCATGCTTTTTGTTTAAGCTACGTTAAC